AGCAGTTCAGATAGAATCGAACTTTTGATTGATCCAGGTACTTGGAATCCGATGGATGAAGACATGGTCTCTGTGGATCCCATTGAATTTCATTCGGAAGAGGAACCTTATAAAGATCGTATTGATTCTTATCAAAGAAAGACAGGATTAACTGAGGCTGTTCAAACAGGCACAGGTCAACTAAATGGTATTCCCGTAGCAATTGGGGTTATGGATTTTCAGTTTATGGGGGGTAGTATGGGATCCGTAGTAGGTGAGAAAATCACCCGTTTGATCGAATATGCTACTAATCAATTTTTACCTCTTATTCTAGTATGTGCTTCTGGAGGAGCACGTATGCAAGAAGGGAGTTTGAGCTTGATGCAAATGGCTAAAATATCTTCTGCTTTATATGATTATCAAGCAAATAAAAAGTTATTCTATGTCTCGATCCTTACATCTCCTACTACTGGTGGGGTGACAGCTAGTTTTGGTATGTTGGGGGATATCATTATTGCCGAACCCAATGCTTACATTGCATTTGCGGGTAAAAGAGTAATTGAGCAAACATTGAATAAGACAGTACCTGAAGGTTCACAAGCGGCTGAATATTTATTCCATAAGGGCTTATTTGATTCAATCGTACCGCGTAATCCTTTAAAGGGCGTTCTTAGTGAGTTATTTCAGCTCCATGCTTTCTTTCCTTTGATTCAAAATTAAATCAAGTAGAGCTTTAAATTATTAAATTTGAAATTTGTTTTTGCATTTATTTTAGTATTTTAAATTTTTTAATATATAATTATTAATATATAATTAATAATAATATATAATAATATATAATTAATATATATATATTTTATATATATTTTATTAGAATATATATATTAATTTATTTATTATATAATATTAATATTCTAATTCTATTAGAATTAGAAACACTTAGTAGAATTCTATATGAAAATAGACTTAGTATAAGTACATATGAATTCTAGTGATTATAAAATATCTTTATAACAATATAACAATAACAGGTAAAAATCTTAAATATTAATAGAACAATAAAAAAAAATATTAAAAAAGATATTAATAGAACAATAAAAAAATAACAGGTACAAATATTAAATCGAGGTACCCATTCTATGACAACTCTCAGCAACTTACCCTCTATTTTTGTGCCTTTAGTGGGCCTAGTATTTCCGGCAATTGCAATGGCTTCTTTATTTCTTCATGTTCAAAAAAACAAGATTTTTTAGATACGGGCAGTAGAGACAAATCTCATCTATTTTTTTTAGATCTAGAAGCAATTCGATGAATTACTCCTAAAGGTTTACATCAGAATAGTGCTAGTTGATGAGAGTTACTTCGGAAACAAGGAAAAGGAAAGTCAAATTCATTTGGTTGGGTTATTTTCCCAATTCCAATAAAATACAACTGGATCTAATATGAGTTGGCGATCAGAACGTATATGGATAGAACTTATAACGGGGTCTCGAAAAACAAGTAATTTCTGCTGGGCCTTTATCCTTTTTTTAGGTTCATTAGGGTTCTTATTGGTTGGAACTTCGAGTTATCTTGGTAGGAATTTGCTATCTTTATTTCCGTCTCAGCAAATTCTTTTTTTTCCACAAGGGATCGTGATGTCTTTCTATGGAATCGCTGGTCTCTTTATTAGCTCTTATTTGTGGTGTACAATTTCGTGGAATGTAGGTAGTGGTTATGATCGATTCGATAGAAAAGAGGGAATAGTGTGTATTTTTCGTTGGGGATTTCCTGGAAAAAATCGTCGTATCTTTCTCCGATTCCTTATGAAAGACATTCAGTCCATCAGAATAGAAGTTAAAGAGGGTATTTATACTCGTCGTGTCCTTTATATGGAAATCAGAGGACAGGGGGTCATTCCCTTGACTCGTACTGACGAGAATTTGACTCCACGAGAAATTGAACAAAAAGCGGCGGAATTGGCCTATTTCTTGCGTGTACCAATTGAAGTATTTTGAAAAAAATAAAATGAGATGAATGCTTTCTTAAAAAAAAACGGAAAAAATTCTTGAATCTTTTTTGAAATAGTTGATATTTTGTATTTTGATAGAAAGGGCGTTCTTTCGTTTCGAAATCCGACTAATATTCATTACTTGAAGTGCTCTTTCATGCATTCATCGAAAGGGGCAATTGCTTTGAATTTTAGCAATTGGGGAACAATATCTTTTTTCTTCATTCGAATTGGAAGTAGACTCTTTTTTTTTTTCTTATTCTATTTGTGTATTCTTTCTAAATTTAAGAACTAACTCCCGAATTGCAAATAAAAAAAACGTGAGAATAGATTTAGATTTATAGGCTCTATGACTTGTAATAGAACTTATGCTTGATAGAAATATTCTTATCATATAGAGTTGACGAATGAGGTGAAGCTGAGTTCATTAAAGACGAAAAATGGCAAAAAAGAAAGCATTCATTCCCCTTCTATATCTTACATCTATAGTCTTTTTGCCCTGGTGGATCTCTTTCTCATTTAAGAAAAATATGGAATCTTGGGTTACTAATTGGTCGAATACTAGGCAATCCGAAATTTTCTTGAATGATATTCAAGAAAAGATTATTCTAAAAAAATTCATAGAATTAGAGGAACTGTTCCTCTTGGATGAAATGATAAAGGAATATCCGGAAACACGTCTACAAAACCTTCGTATCGGAATCTACAAAGAAACGATCCAATTGATCAAGACGCACAACGAAGATCGTATCCATACGATTTTGCACTTCTCGACAAATATAATCTGTTTCGTTATTTTAAGTGGTTATTCTATTCTAGGTAATCAAGAACTTATTATTCTTAACTCTTGGGTTCAAGAATTCCTATATAACTTAAGCGACACAATAAAAGCTTTTTCTATTCTTTTATTAACTGATTTATGTATAGGATTCCATTCGACCCATGGTTGGGAACTAATGATTGGTTCTGTCTATAAAGATTTTGGATTTGCTCATAATGATCAAATTATATCCGGTCTTGTTTCCACTTTTCCAGTCATTCTAGATACAATTTTTAAATATTGGATTTTCCGTTATTTAAATCGTGTATCTCCGTCACTTGTAGTGATTTATCATTCAATGAATGACTGAAAAAATGATCCAATTATAAAGTTTGTTATTTTGTACAAAAGTTAAACATTCCAAAATTGACTTATTTTTTTCTTTTTCTTTCTACCCATCCTGGGGATTCCTCCTATATTCCAGTAAAATCTTTTCAGTACATAGCAGAATCATGGATAGGGAACTATACTAGTGACCGACCTAATTTTATTGTAGAACTTTTCAGGATCAATGATTGGACCATGCAAACTAGAAATGCCTTTTCTTGGATAAAGGAAGAGATTACTCGATCCATTTCCGTATCGCTCATGATATATATAATAACTCGAGCACCCATTTCAAATGCATATCCCATTTTTGCACAGCAGGGTTATGAAAATCCGCGAGAAGCAACGGGCCGTATTGTATGTGCCAATTGCCATTTAGCTAATAAGCCCGTGGATATCGAGGTTCCACAAGCGGTACTTCCTGATACTGTATTTGAAGCAGTTGTTCGAATTCCTTATGATATGCAAGTGAAACAAGTTCTTTCTAATGGTAAAAAGGGGGCTTTGAATGTGGGGGCTGTTCTTATTTTACCGGAGGGGTTTGAATTGGCTCCCCCCGATCGTATTTCGCCTGAGATTAAAGAAAAGATAGGTAATCTGTCTTTTCAAAGCTATCGTCCCACTAAAAAAAATATTCTTGTGGTAGGCCCTGTTCCTGGTCAGAAATATAATGAAATCACCTTTCCTATTCTTTCCCCCGATCCCGCTACTAAGAGAGATGTTCACTTCTTAAAATATCCCATATACGTAGGCGGGAACAGGGGAAGGGGGCAGATTTATCCCGACGGGAGCAAGAGTAATAATAATGTTTATAATGCTACAGCAGCAGGTATAGTAAACAAAATCATACGAAAAGAAAAAGGAGGATATGAAATAACTATAGTAGATGCATCGGATGGCCGCGAAGTGATTGATATTATACCTCCAGGACCAGAACTTCTTGTTTCAGAGGGTGAATCTATCAAACTTGATCAACCATTAACGAGTAATCCCAATGTGGGCGGATTTGGTCAGGGGGATGTGGAAATAGTACTTCAAGATCCGTTACGTGTCCAAGGTCTCTTGTTCTTCTTGGCATCCGTTATTTTGGCACAAATCTTTTTGGTTCTTAAAAAGAAACAGTTTGAGAAGGTTCAATTGTCTGAAATGAATTTCTAGGTCCGCGGATTTATCAACATATTAAGTTCGTAAAAATAACTAAATTTTTGTTGATAATTATGTAATTCTGTATAATCAAAAAATTATGAAATTTGCTTATTTCTATTCTTTTTCTACCATATTTAGAGAATTCACCGCAGTACTAGTCAGTCATAGTATGTATATTGTGAAGAAGATTATTTGACTTTACCTATTCTTTTTTTCTTTTTTTTTTCAACCCCAATAAATTGGAGCGCTATAATTATGTCACTGTTTTCGGATTTCAATGTCATAGAATATAAATATATTCAATTAATAGTTTTTCTATTTTAATATAAGAAAATTCGACTAGATACTAAACATAAGATAAATAAGCGGAGAATATTAAGCACAGTATAAATAGAAATTGGAAAAACGGGATTCTAGGAGGGATTATTTGTCTTCCTAGAGTCCTTCTTGTTTGTGTCGAAATATTCTCCGAAATATTAATATAATAATGCCTATTGATCCCGTTCGTCAAAGAATCCTCTTAGTTTAGATTTTTTCCGAGTTTTTATTAGAACCTTTATGACATATAATCTTTTTTTATTTATTGCATATAAATATAAGAATATAAATATAAGAAGTAGTAGAGTAGTGGACAAACAAAAAAGGGAGGGAATCTTATTGAGCAAATCGAACTTCTTCAATGAACTTGTTTATAAAAAAATTCAACCTTGAATTAGATACTCAAATTTAGAGTAAGAT